TTATTTCTGCCATCGCCTCAAACGTGTCAATATTCTCACTAATGGTACGTAAATGTAACTCCTTGTTCAAAGAACTATTCAGAGTGCCTCGAGCTCCTTTTAAAACTTGTTGGAAAACCTGTTGTCGGACTTGCTGAACCGCCCTTTGGTGGTCAAAACGAATGGTTTCATTTTTGTAATTTTCTAATTCTTCCAAAGTCTTATAAGTGGACTTAATCAAATTCAATTTTTCTCGTTCTATCTCCGAGTATCCATTCACTCGAAATTGATCTGCTTCCCTTTCGACTTTCCGTAAGCGAGCCCGGGCTTTTTCCAGCCGTTGAATGGCCCCCCCCTGCAGTTCCTCTGAATTTCGAATAGTATTCAGGATCTTCCGTTTTCGATTATCTAATAAATCACTTAATGAAAGTAGATTATCTTTCCATTCATCTCAAAACTTACATGATCCCTTCCCGAACCAAACATGAATTTTTCGATTCATTTGGCTCTCACACTCAATTACTTCAACTTTTTAAGTATGGGGGCAATTCCCATATCTTTTTTTTTTATGTAATGAGCCTATCCTCTACCTCTCTTCTCTATTCATATTCCAAGATGTCGCGACTAATCACTAATCCAAGACCAGAATAGTTTGAGGACTCTTCTGACGGAACAAAACAAAAATATTGAATTGTCAGCAAAGTTGTTTCTTTTTTTCGTCAAATCCAAAGAATTCTTCTTACTTTATATTATACACAGGTCACCGATTCAGCATAAAAAGCGGTTGATTGAAATATTTCAAATATTTTGCATTCCAATAAAAGAAAAGGCTCAAATAATTTTATCGACATGAGTGTTTTATATCGAAAAAAAACAAATTCCAATTATTCATTTTGCAAACATTTCTATTCTATATTAATATAGTAGTAGAAAGAGTACCATGCTGCGTCTGGACTTCAAACAGTTTTGTTTAGCTTTAACCATGTTAATGACCCCACACTATTGGTTTGGTTGATAGAGAATCAAAGTAGATTTACCAATGAATCACGAAATGCTATGGTTCTTAAATATGATTTGAAATTGATTCAGAAGTAATTCGCGGAATCGTGCACCTTTTTCGATCTAGTTATAATGAAAAAAAGTACAGCTGGTTGGATCCAGCCTATTCTTGAAATAAACAACTCGCACGCACTCCCTTTCCAAAAAAGATCAATACACCAAGGACTACACTTAGATTTATTGGATTTGTTGCTAAAATATCGGTATTAAACCCGAAACTCCCGGCAAATGACCAGCGAACCAAGGAAACGAAAGAATCGGTTATATTTTTCATATTATCTCCTCTTTTAGATAGACTAAAAAAAAATATGTAATTTGCATATTTATAGGATTAAACAAAGGGATTCGCAAATAAAAGCGCTAATGCTACAACCAGTCCATAAATTGTTAAAGCTTCCATAAAAGCCAGACTAAGCAATAAAGTACCTCGTATTTTTCCCTCCGCCTCGGGTTGTCTCGCGATACCTTCTACAGCTTGACCCGCAGCAGTACCTTGACCTACTCCAGGTCCAATAGAAGCAAGCCCGACGGCCAACCCAGCGGCAATAACAGAAGCGGCAGAAATCAGTGGATTCATGATAAGTTCCTCACACTAAAATAAAGAAATAGTTAATGATACAATCGTCCAATGAATTATGACTTAATTATTCCATCGCTAAGATTCATCCAGTCGAAATAACTAAGAACTCGAAATTGAAGTAATAATAATATTAGTATTAAACCATAAAAGCTACTTCGATATCTCTTTTTTAGTTCCGATCCACAGGATTTTTGTGAATCCATACAACTTTTGTTCTTCCATTTCTTCTTTCCAAACCCCTTTTTAATTCTTCGTTCGTTAGTTTTCTTTATTTCATCGCTTTATTCATTCACATTCAATTCACAGGCAAAGACGAAACCGAAGAATTTCTATTGGAATCTCTATCTAAGTTCACAATAGTAGGGCGGATTAGATATATCTTTAGTTGATATATAACTATCAATATCTAATATCATATATACATGTCTTTCTTCCATAACGTAAACCAACTATTCATATCTTCATATCTTAGATTCAAACTATTCGTATCTTAAAGTCAATCGTATTCTAGAATCATTCTTGGAACCATACACAAGAGTTGGCTTAGAGTCATTAGACCCCATATACCCAATTCTGTTCCCCTCTCCCAATCAACCCATTTTTTATGAATCTCGTTTGGCGAATCATTGCATAGAAATAAACATAAGTATTTTATTCCGGTAAGGTCATTCACTTTAATTATTTAATTATTTATTAAAATTTTCTTTTGGTCAATCGTTGAATTGAATAAAATCAACTAAAATGGGAATCATTCTAGAAAGCATCTTTCTTTTTCTTTTTTTTTTTTTAATCACACACCGTGTAAATTGTGATACTATGATACTATAAAGAATTTTTATATTAAGAATTTTTATTCAAATAATGACTCCTTATATTTGAATTGAATGAACAAAACAATAGAATGATAATATTCATTGGCGGGAGTATGATATAATAAAGCCAAACATGAATTTTAGGAAAAAGATCTTTTTGATCTCTTTCCTTTTTTACAATTCCCCAATATCTGAATTTTTTTTCGATGACTCTTGGTCGTATATCCCGTATTTGTCTATTTCTATTTGTATATTGATGTTTCCTAAGTGGATTATCTTTAGTTACGCATACACTGCGTTATTCTAAGCTAAAAAAAAAAAAGAGACTATTTCGAAAACTAGTCAATGATGGCCCTCCATAGATTCGCCTATATAAGCCGCCGCTAAAGTTGCAAAAATAAGAGCTTGAATACCGCTTGTAAATAATCCAAGGAACATCACAGGTATAGGAACCACTAAAGGTACTAAAGAAACAAGAACAACAACTACTAATTCATCAGCTAATATATTCCCGAAAAGTCGAAAGCTAAGTGATAAAGGTTTTGTGAAATCTTCTAAAATGTTAATGGGTAAAAGAATTGGAGTCGGTTGAATGTATTTACTGAAATAACCTAATCCCTTTTTAGAAAGACCTGCATAGAAATATGCTACTGACGTGAGCAAGGCTAAAGCAACGGTAGTATTGATATCATTCGTAGGTGCAGCTAACTCCCCATGGGGTAACTGTATTATTTTCCAAGGTAAAAGAGCACCGGACCAATTCGAAACAAAAATAAATAGAAACATAGTTCCAATAAAGGGAACCCATGGACCGTATTCTTCTCCAATCTGAGTTTTGCTCACGTCTCGAATAAATTCAAGGACATATTCAAAGAAATTTTGACCGGCAGTCGGAATAGTTTGTGGATTCCGAACAGCTATAAGGGCTGAACCTAATAAGATAGCAATTACAACCCAAGAAGTAATAAGTACTTGGGCATGGACTTGTAAACCTCCTATTTGCCAATAGAAATGTTGGCCTACTTCCACACCGGATATATCGTATAACCCTTTTAGTGTGTTACTGGAGCATGATATAACATTCATATTGCCCTCTAACAGAAATAGAACTTTAAAAAGAATTATTTTGATTCAACCCTCTCCCTTTCGACTTGTATACTTTAATTAGAATTATCCGTTTTGAATACCCGCTAATCACATAATATCCACAGTTTTTTTTAATTTATTTTCTTTTATGCGATTCAAGAAGAGTAACCGATTCCAAAAATCCATGTAGTTTCAAAAAAATTTGATTTATCTTATTATTAATCAAGGATTTCGTATATAGCTAGAACGACCCTCACAAATAAATTGCAAATACAAATTTATTAAGAATTAATCGGATTGAAGCTATAGCGTTATCGTTTGCTGGAATCAAAATATCTGCGAGATCGGGGTCACAATTTGTATCGATTAAACAAATTGTTGGAATTCCCAAAGCGATACATTCTCGAAGAGCCGTATATTCTTCTTGCTGATTAACGATGATTACAATATCCGGTACCCCCGTCATATATTGAATCCCGCCCGGATACGTTTGCAAGCGTGATAATTGTCTCTTCAGGATAGCTGCATCTCTTTTTGGAAGACGGTTGAGTCTCCCCGTCTTTTGTTCCGCTCTCAAATCCCTGAACTTATGAAGTCTCGTTTCTGTATTCGTTAACATACCACCGAGCCTTTTTTTATTAATATAATATAATGACATATAATGACACCGGGTTCTTATTGCAGCTCGTGCTACTAAATCCGCTGCTTTATAACAAGCTTCTGATAAAAAACGAGCAGTTCTTGTCAGATTTGTAATATGAATACCTTTATGTTTTGCTGAGATATAAGGTGACATTCTAGGATTCCATTTCCTAGTACCATGACCAAAAGGAATTCCTGCTTCCATCATCTCTTCAAAATTGATATTCCACTATCTTCTTGCCATTTCTCCCCATACTTCCTCTTTTTTTTATCAAAAAAAGATTTGATAAAAAAAAGAGACGAGGTGCCCTGAAATAAATAATTGTTCCAATGGAACCTTCTCTTCTACCAGAGATTGGCCATTGATACACAATCCAGGCCATTCATTACTTTCTATTTGTTATTATCTTTCTTTTCTTACTATTAAGAAATCAAAGGATCAAAAATAGTTAAGAGAATCCGCTCCTTAGGACTCATTAAATCCTCTAAATGATTGTTCTGATGTATCATGTAAAGTCTTTGAAATGCAAAAGTCTAATAATTCTCTGTGGTGTAAGAAAATATCTATCATCCCCCCCCCGAATAAATTCTTTTTTTTGTTTCTAAAAGAATATTGTTATGCTGCCGTGAACAGTGCACTAATGCTTTGAATCCGGTACCAACGGGTATCATCCCCCCCAGAACAACGTTCTCTTTCAGGCCTTTCAACCAGTCGATACGACCCCGTAGAGCTGCTTTTGCTAAAACCCGAGCGGTTTCTTGAAAACTTGCTTCAGATATAAAACTTTGAGTATTCAGAGATGCTCTCGTTATTCCCAATAATATAGCTCGATAACAGATCGCTTCTTCCAAAGCACGCCCCGTTCGCTCCGCTCGTAACAATCCAATAAGTTCGCCGGGTAAAAAAATATTAGACATTCCGTCTTCTGAAACCAACACTTTTGATGTTATTTGACGTACAATAATTTCGATATGTCTATTATGGATTTGGACCCCCTGGGATCGATAAACCTTTTGGATCTTATTAACCAAAGAGATACGACTTTGCACTATAGTTAGCTCAGCACAAATTAAGAATCCCCAAGGAATCCCAAGAATTCTTGTTATACGCGCGTTCCAACCCTCAACTCTTTTTTCTAGGTTCATCGATATTGAATCAATCGAACGCACTTCTAACACTTGTTCTACTTTTGGAAGACCCTGCGTTATATCACCAGATCTTGATTTTTCATATATAAATGTAATTAATGTATCTCCTTCATAAAGGATTTCTCCATAATGCCCATGAACAGTTGCTCCTGGAGTAGCCAAATAAGGCTTAGCTGATCTTATTACTACAGAGCCAGCTTGAACAATTAAAACTTGACCTGATTTGAGGTGTGGTCCATTTGTTGCTATACAGATATTTTCACAAATAAACTGCCCAAGACTCATTATTGTGGACATTTCCTCACAATAATTATGATGGATAAAATACCAATTCAAATTAAATGGATTCAAAACAATCTTACTGTCTGGATCAGGATTATAAATTCTCTCGTTTTCATCCATTAAATAAAATTTACGTACTTGAAAAGTCTGTTTTAAATTATCAAGTTTCAAATAGTTAGTTACCGAAATCGGATTATAAGTTATTAAATAGTAAAATGAATAAAAATTCGCAATTTGAAGGACTGTTCCTAAGGGTCCCAACGAATTCCTAATTGGAATTAGAGGATCTTTTTGAATGTGAATTGATTGCTTTATCACATTATGATATTTGATATCGTTGAATGGACCCATTCGAAAACAATTAGATGATGACAAAATTATCAAAGATTGGTTTCTATTCAACAAGGTATGAATAGTTCCTTGATTTTGGCTAAGTGATTGTTGAACCCTTGCCTTGAAATAAATGGAGTAAAACGGATTTATATTGGTGCGATCTGGACCATTATCAGAGATCAATCCTGGACTTGACGGAGCATTCCTTTTTCTGATATACGAAATATGGGATTGCACTAAGTCGATTCTTAGGAAATCTCGAATCATACCATTTGTACTTACTTGAACAAAGGAAACACAGACCTCTTCGACGGAAGAACTTTTTTTGTCTTGGTCCCAATTCAAGACTAAACAAGTTCGAACTAATTGAATACTTGTGTCAGAAATACCCCGAAAGGGTTTGCCCTTTCCATAAAGGATATAATTGACAACTCGAAGGTGCATATTATCCTTTTCCCGCAGCAGATCCTGGGGGAAGAGTGTTGCTAAATTGATACCGTTCGCTATTTCATATGTGACTACGGGTCGAACCAAAACAAAATGCTTTTTCTTGGTAGGTGTGATCCGTTGGACATAGATCCATTTTTTCAATTTTTTTGATTCCCGGGTGGGTTCCTTAAGTTCTTTTTTTCCCGTTTCCGGCGGTATCAAGATGCCACTGTGTCGGGATATCTTATCCGTTTCCCCAGGAAAATGGATATCCCCAGAAAAAATTTTGAGTTCAATCTTTTTTTTTTTTTTCTCCACTCGGACCAATCCGCCCACTTGGCTTCTTCTATTTAAAGCGATTCGGGTATCTACTCCAATGATACTATTATTCCGTACCATTACGTAAGAAGATTCGGGTAAAATATGCACTTCCTCGGGAATGAAAAAAAAGCGATCCATTTTCATTTGAAATTTTGGCTTAATTTTTTTGACTCCTCGATACTCAATCAAGTCCTCTTTTTTGACGATTGAATGCGCCCCTATAGTCCCATATTTAGTAATTCCTGAATTCTTTCTTCTGTATCGAGGATCATCAAAATAAGCAAGAATACTATTTTTACGGAAAATACCCTTTATGGGTATTTCAATCGAGATACCTGAATGGGGCATTAGTTCTTTCTCTTGTTCTTGAATGGATTGGAACGGAATGAGAAATTGATTTCTTCGCCTTTTTGCCAATAAATCAGAATTCTTGTGGAGAATTGCAGGATGTATGAGATTACAATGACCAATACCTATGATTCGATTAAATCCCGAATAATCCAAAATACCATCTTCTTTTTTATCAGAAAAATCTGACCTAACTAATTGGTGTCTCACTTGATCATTATTCACTGAGAGGCTAGAAATATATCTTCGTTCGACAGAATGAGAATGGATGCTCAGTTGATCTTGATCCTTGTGGAGTGAAAAAGAAACTACACCGGATCTGCACGAACCTCCTGATAATATCCATAAATGACTTGTTTTTGGTAAGAGCCGGACATTACTATATTGAAATTCGGGTGCATGGTACACGTCGGTACTCCAGTGCATTTCTCCCTCTGAGTCAGAATAAATATGTTTTCGAACCCTCTCCTTAAAATTCAA